CAGTAATTACTGTTCAGTCCCGTAATTGAATTTCAATTATATTCGGCCCAATCTTTTTTTACTATATATAAAGGATTGAGCCGAATATAATTCTTTTTTGCCTAGATCTTAGATATACAATAAAAATATTATAAATTAAATAACAAATCTAAGATTTAAAACACAAAAGTTTCTTTCTATTATTTATTATTGTGTTGGATCCACAATGAATCCTATGGATCTCTAGGATTGGTGTATTCTTATATCTATAGATTATTCCATCCCGTAGGTTAGGGCCATCGATATCGAGTCAAGTATATGAATCTTTTCTACCCATCCTGTATATTGTCCCCTTCGTCCGTATGTATGTATTTGGACTATAAACTTTTTGTTAGACGAAAATAAAAATGTACGAAAAAAAAAAGAAGAGAAGAAAAATTTCCTCTCTTCTTTTGCTGCGAATTTCACACGACATGAAACCCCCTACTTCATTCAAATTAAAAAAAGGTTCTATCATTTAGAATAAAGTGATACACCGAATTATTCCAATTATTTCAAAGGAGAATCATAATCAATATCTACCCCTTTTTCATTAATAATGCGAGTGATTGGAGGAAATGAAAAAGTCAAATTATTTTTCATCGAATGACTATTCATCTTTTTTTTCATGCAAATAGGGAGCAAGAAAACTCTATGGAAAAATGGTGGTTAAATTCGATGTTGGTTACGCAGGAATTCGAACCTAGGTGTAGATTAAGTAAATCTATGGGCAGTCGTTATCCTATTGACAATACTAGTAGAAATGAAAATCCGAGTCTAAATTATCGAGAAAAAAAAATTCATAGTTGGAGTAACAGTAATGTTGACCTTTTATTCGGTATCAGAGACATTCGGAATTTCATCTCGGATGATACTTTTTTAGTTAGGGATAGTAAAGGGGATACTTATTCCATATATTTTGATAGTGAAAATCAGATTTTTGATATTCAATATGATACTAAATATAGTTTGAATAAGCACATTGCCAGTTGCATTGACATTTATCTGCATTCTTTGATTAGACTGCATTCTCAAATGCATATTGAGACTTCGTTTTTAAGTGATAATGACAATTATACTAATAGTTACATTTTTGATGAAAGTAAGAATTCTCCTAGCACAAATGCTGGGAATAATAATTTGGATTTAACTAAAGACTACAGTCATTTATGGATTCAATGCGAAAATTGTTATGAATTAAATTATAAGAAGTTTTTGAAGTCAAAACTGCATATTTGTAAGGAATGCGGATATCATTTACAAATGAGTAGTTCAGATAGAATCGAACTCTTGATTGATCGAGGTACTTGGGATCCTCTGGATGAAGACATGGTCTCTCTGGATCCCATTGAATTTCATTCGTCGGAGGAACCTTATACAGATTCGTCGGAGGAACCTTATACAGATTTGTCGGAGGAACCTTATACAGATTTGTTGGAGGAACCTTATACAGATTCGTCGGAGGAACCTTATACAGATTTGTTGGAGGAACCTTATACAGATCGTATTAATTCTTATCAAGAGGAGACAGGGTTAACCGAAGCTGTTCAAACAGGTATAGGTCAATTAAATGGTATTCCTTTAGCAATAGGGGTTATGGATTTTCAGTTTATTGGAGGTAGTATGGGATCCGTAGTCGGAGAGAAAATCACCCGTTTGATTGAGTATGCTACTAATCAAAAGCTGCCCCTTATTATAGTGTGTGCTTCTGGCGGGGCACGTATGCAAGAAGGAAGTTTGAGCTTGATGCAAATGGCTAAAATATCGTCTGTTTTATATGATTATCAATCAAATAACAAATTATTCTATGTATCAATTCTTACATCTCCTACTACTGGCGGGGTGACAGCTAGCTTTGGTATGTTGGGAGATATCATTATTTCTGAACCCAATGCCTACATTGCATTTGCGGGTAAAAGAGTAATTGAAGAAACATTAAATACGACAGTACCTGAAGGTTCACAAGAAGCTGAATATTTATTCGATAAAGGTTTATTCGATCTAATTGTCCCGCGTAATCTTTTAAAAGAGGTTCTAAGTGAGTTATTTCAGTTGCACGCTTTCTTTCCTTCAAATCTCAATTGAATCGAGTCTTAAGGTCAATCATCTATTTTGCATAGAAAGCTGACTAAGTTCGTTTATTTAGTTCTACATTCCTTGCACTTAGTATATACTATACTCACTTAGAGATAATTAGTATAATTATATCGAATTCTAAATTAAGATATTTTTATCACAATATAACAAACAGGTACAATACAAATAGTAAATCGAGGTACCCATTCTATGACAACTATAAACTTTCCCTCTATTTTTGTGCCTTTAGTAGGCCTAGTATTTCCGGCAATTGCAATGGCTTCTTTATTTCTTCATGTTCAAAAAAACAAGATTGTTTAGACTGGGGGTGGGCAAAAAGAAGATTGTTTTTGCAAGACTTCGACTTGAATAACATGGATATCCGGTTATTGGAAAGTAGAATAGGGTATAACACGTGATTTCTTCCGAACATAACTGAAAGAACTCTTAGGCGTGGGAAACCTGGTATGATATAGGAGTATAAATGAATTCTATTTATTTGAAATGAAAAGAACTAGATCGGGATCGGGAGATGTTTGAAATAGTTGAAATAGAAAGTAAATGGCTATAGATATCTAGGGGGGTCATATCAAAGAGACCCTCTTCTTTTCGATCGAAGGAATTAAAGTAATTACCCCCGAAAGTTCACATTCGAATAGTGCTCGTTGATGAGAGTTACTTCGGAAACAAAATCGAGTTTCGTACTTAAGTATAGTTTAGTACTTAAGTATAAGTAAGGTTAAATTCATTTGGGTTATTCTATCAATTCACTCAATTCAAATTCAATTTCAATGCAACTAGATTAGTATGAATTGGCGATCAGAACAGATATGGATAGAACCTATAACAGGGTCTCGAAAAACTAGTAATTTCTGTTGGGCAGTTATACTTTTTTTAGGTTCATTAGGATTTTTATTAGTTGGAACTTCCAGTTATCTTGGTAGAAATTTGATATCTTTAGTTCCCTCAGAACAAATTATTTTTTTTCCACAGGGGATCGTGATGTCTTTCTATGGGATCGCGGGCCTCTTTATTAGCTCCTATCTGTGGTGTACAATTTCGTGGAATGTAGGTAGTGGTTATGATCTATTCGATAGAAAAGAAGGAATACTCTGTATTTTTCGTTGGGGATTTCCGGGAAAAAATCGTCGAATCTTCCTCCGATTCCTTATAAATGATATTCAGTCTATCAGAATAGAACTGAAAGAGGGTATTTCTCCTCGTCGTATCCTTTATCTAGAAATTAGAGGTCAGGGGGCCATTCCTTTGACTCGTACTGATGAGAATTTGACTCCGCGAGAAATGGAACAAAAAGCTGCAGAATTGGCCTATTTCTTGCGCGTTCCGATTGAAGTATTTTGAAATAAACCAAAGAAAGAATGATGCTTTCTCATTCTGAGCTGGGAGTCAAAAAAATAGAAAATTCCCCCTTTTGTATGGTATAACTTAATTCAAATTTATTCCGAACGCCTATTCAAATCAAACATATATAGAACGTCAAAAAGAAAAGGGGGAACTAAGTTTTTTTGTCTACAAAAAAAGTCTTCTACTTTATGAGTATCGATTTTGTATTATGGGTCTATGATATAGGTAGCCGGCGAAATTTTTTCGAAATTTTTTGAAAGTTTTTTCATCAGGTATTCCTAGAAAGGATGGACTGGCTTCGAATTTGACCAATTGAAATGACCGGAAACTATATATATATATATTTTCATTTGAATTCTCTTATTTGATTTCTGTATTCTTGAAAGATTCTTCAAAATTCTCCAGGACTAATCGACGAATCACAAATAAAAACAAAGAGTAATTCGATACCTTGGACTTGGAATAGAAATTTTTTTTCGAAAATCGTATGTATTAAAGTTGAGGAATGATTCGGGTTTATTAACTATATTCTAAATGAAAAAATGGCAAAAAAGAAAGCATTTATTCCTCTTCTATTTCTTGCATCTATAGTATTTTTACCCTGGTGGATTTCTGTAGCATTTAAGAAAAATATAGAATCTTGGGTTACGAATTGGTGGAATACTAAGAAATCCGAAATTTTCTTGAATGATATTCAAGAAAAGAGTATCCTAGAACAATTCATAGAATTAGAGGAACTCCTACTCTTGGATGAAATGATAAAGGAATATCCAGAGACACATCTACAAAGGCTTCGTATAGGAATCCACAAAGAAACGATTCAATTGATCAAGCTTTACAATGAAGATTCTATTCATACGATTTTGTATTTCTCAACAAATCTAATATGTTTCCTTATTCTAATCGGTTATTCTATTATAGGTAATGAAGAACTTATTATTCTTAACTCTTGGGTTCAGGAATTCCTATATAACCTAAGCGACACAATAAAAGCATTTTCGATTCTTTTATTAATAGATTTCTGTATCGGATTCCATTCACCCCATGGTTGGGAACTAATGATTGGCTCTATCTACAACGATTTTGGTTTTGTTCATAACGATCAAATTATATCTGGCCTTGTTTCTACCCTTCCCGTCATTCTAGATACAGTTTTCAAATATTGGATCTTCCATTATTTAAATCGCGTATCCCCATCACTTGTAGTCATTTATCATTCAATGAATGACTAAAAAAGGGATCTGCTGATATTAATCCATTTTTGACTTGGGACATAAGCAGTCCAAATCCTACTTACTCTTTCGACCCATCCAAGGCCGGAAGTTCCTCCTATATTACAGTAAGATTATTCCAGTAAATAACAGAATCGTGGATAGGGAACTCTACTAGCAACCTACCCAATTTATTGTAGAATTTTTCGGGATCAATAATTGGACCATGAAAACTAGAAAGAGCCCTTCTTGGCTAAAAGAACAGATTACTCGATCCATTTCCGTATCGCTCCTGATATATATAATAACTCAGTCATCGATTTCAAACGC